TATTTATATATTTATTGTATTTTATTAATTAATATATATTTCTTAAATTAATATATATTTCTTAAAACATATACTTATAGACTCCCTATCCCTATTAAGTATATATATACTCACTTAGGTATACTTAGTATAATATAACAATAAATAACAGGTACAAATATTAAATCGAGGTACCCATTCTATGATAACTCTCAACAGTCTCCCCTCCATTTTTGTGCCTTTAGTGGGCTTAGTATTTCCGGCAATTGCAATGGCTTCTTTATCTCTTTATGTTCAAAAAAATAAGATTTTTTAGATACAACAAGGACAAATCTTATATATATATATTTTTTTTTTCAAGACTTACTTGGATCATAACACGGATATCTAGTTAGTAAAATATGGTATAATATGCGGCTTCCTTCGGGCATAAGCTCTTATGTATGTGTAAACATGATAAATGAATTATAACTATTTTCAAATAGATCGGGATCGGGGAGAATTGCTGAAATGTAAAGTCAATATATATGTATTAGGAAATCATATGAAAGGGATGTTATTATTTTAGTTTGGATCTAAGAAATTCGATGAATTATCCCTAAAGGTTCACATCATAATAGTGCTGGTTGATGAGAGTTACTTCGGAAACAAAAAAAAGTAAAAAAAAAAATTATTTTTGTTATTCTCCCAATTCCAATAAAATGCAACTAGGTCTAGTTAGAGTATGAGTTGGCGATCAGAACGTATATGGGTAGAACTTATAGCGGGGTCTCGAAAAACAAGTAATTTCTGTTGGGCCTTTATTCTTTTTTTAGGTTCATTAGGGTTTTTATTGGTTGGAACGTCCAGTTATTTTGGTAGGAATTTTATATCTTTATTTCCTTCTCAGCAAATAATTTTTTTTCCACAAGGTATCGTGATGTCTTTCTATGGGATCGCAGGTCTTTTTATTAGCTCCTATTTGTGGTGCACAATTTCGTGGAATGTAGGTAGTGGTTATGATCGATTCGATATAAAAGAGGGCATAGTGTGTATTTTTCGTTGGGGATTTCCTGGAAAAAATCGTCGCATATTCCTCCGATTCCTTATGAAAGACATTCAGTCCATCAGAATAGAAATTAAAGAGGGTATTTATGCTCGTCGTGTCCTTTATATGGAAATAAAAGGACAAGGAGCCATTCCCTTGACTCGTACTGATGAGAATTTTACTCCACGAGAGATTGAGCAAAAAGCTGCTGAATTGGCCTATTTCTTGCGTGTACCAATTGAAGTATTTTGAAAAAAGGAACTGAAGAATGAATACTTTGCAAGAGATAAAAAACTCAAGAATCATCTTTTTTTCTATAGCATAACTTAACTGAAGTTTCTTCAGAACGCTTACTCGAGCCAAAGCAAACGTATATGAAACTATTCTAAAACTAAATTGTTTATGTCCACAATTTTTTTTATGCGTATGTAAATCCACTTAACTCAATTCAGTAACAAATCTAAATGATAGATTCATCATATATCAAAACATTTCATCATAAAGTAAAGAATTTTTTTTTCTAAATAGTTGATATTTTGATAGAACGGGAGTTCTTTCGTCTCGAAATCCGACTACTATTAATTTAATTTGAAGAGGGCTCTTTCTTATTCTATATTCTTTCTAAATTCAAGGACTAACCGCTGTACTGAATCACAAAAAAATCCGGAAATACATCGATGACTTGTAATAGAACTTATGCTTGATAGAAATATTAGTATCATATAGAGTCGACGAATGAGGTGCGTTCATTAAAAATTTTAAAATTCACAGACGAAAAAATGGCAAAAAAGAAAGTATTAATTTCCCTTCTATATCTTGCATCTATAGTATTTTTGCCTTGGTGGATCTCTCTCTCATTTAATAAAAGTCTGGAATCTTGGTTTACTAATTGGTGGAATACTAGGCAATCCGAAATTTTTTTGAATGATATTCAAGAAAAGAGTATTCTAAAAGAATTCATAGACTTAGAGGAACTCTTACGTTTGGACGAAATGATAAAGGAATACCCGGAAACACATTTACAAAAGCCTCGCATCGAAATCTACAAAGAAACGATCCAATTGATCAAGATGCACAACGAGGATCGCATCCATACAATTTTACACTTCTCGACAAATATAATCTGTTTCGCTATTCTAAGTGGTTATTCTATTCTAGGTAATGAAGAACTTGTTATTCTTAACTCTTGGTTTCAAGAATTCCTATACAACTTAAGCGACACAATAAAAGCTTTTTCTATTCTTTTATTAACTGATTTATGTATAGGATTCCATTCGCCCCACGGTTGGGAATTAATGATTGGCTCTGTCTACAAAGATTTTGGATTTGCTCATAATGATCAAATTATATCCGGTCTTGTTTCTACTTTTCCAGTCATTTTAGATACAATTTTTAAATATTGGATCTTTCGTTATTTAAATCGTGTATCTCCTTCACTTGTAGTGATTTATCATTCAATGAATGACTGAAAAGTGATCGAACGATCCAATTATA